GAAGCTACTGGGGATCTATACTAATCCAATGCCACAACATCAAGGGGGACAAGTCACCACTCAGGGACCTACACCGGTACAAACTAATCCAGGACTTTCTGCCAGCGCTAACACCATCCGAGCTTGCACTGCCGCTCGAAGAGAGATGCCTGTGAGACCCTCTCAAGTTCTTTAATTCGAAGGAGGTTCTGAGAATTCAAAAGTCCGAAGTCACTTTCTTTGTCCCTAGGAATCTAAGTTCCAAAAGCAGACGAAATCACTATGGAACCGGACCTCCTCGCTGCCGCTTAATTCATTACCAGGAAGAGGCAAATTCGCTTTTTTAGTAAGCCCTATTAGCTAGTAAGGGTGGGTTGAAAAGGTAAAGAAGGAAGAATGGATCCGAACGAATGCATGGGCAGGTGAAATGAGCCCTTTTTTTTGAATCCCCTCGTCACCTACTAGTGAGCCGGAAAGCTTAGGGACGCCTCTCGTTCCTCTTCCCCCATTTGACAACCGTATCTCGTTCGGATGATTCTCTGAAACCCCCTTAACTAAGAGATAGAAAGGCGAAGGTAAGTTCGGAAAAGCCTAGCAGACGGGACTATCAACCGCTTTCTATTAAGACCTCGGCACCATCCTTACCCCCCTACGAAAGATTTAGCCCTATTTATAAGAGGAAAGCTCCCAGGTTCCACATCTTAAAGAAGTGCATGACCAGATTGGAAGCACGGAGGTTCATTCGCAATGGGACAACTCACCCAGCCATGATGCATGACAGAAGAGATCGAGCACAAAATGGAGTTTCCCTCTTGGGTGAGGCTCACGTCCGGAAAGAATCTTTTTCAAGACTTTATCTCCTATGTTGACCTTTCTCTATATTACCTTATTTTGGAATTCACTTGAAAGCCCCTTTTCTGGTAGACCTGGGCATGTTCCATGGCGCGAAGTCTCTTCTCATCTAATAGCTCTCATTTTGGGGATATATAAAAAATATGCTCTCTATCATCCACATCCAAATCTTTTTCAAGCTGGGCCCTGATGTTTCAGGGAATGGCGGAATCCGTCTCTAGCAAGTACGCAACTGGCCTTAAATTGTATCGAGCTACAGGCCCTTCTCATAAGATGTTGTAAGCTACGGGCCTTATTCGACGAAGCTTAAAGCAGACATCAAGAGCTAAGAAGGGGGCCAACAAGCCCCTTTGAAGCTAATGCCTTAGAAGCTACAGGACATAGAAGCAGGCCAACAAGTGGATTGAATCTTTTCCAGTCTAGAGACTGGCGGATTACCTTCGAAACAAAGGATTTCAAAATTCCTTCTGCTTTGGACAAGATAAGTGGACAGATGAGTTGAATAATACAGGGACTGATAAGCTAAGCGAGGTTCCCCTTTGAGATCTCCCAACCTAAAGGCTTTATTCAGAGGTGGGTCTTTCAACCGCCTACTCTTTCGATGAAGGGTGCACTACAAGAGAATAGGTACTAAAGATATTAAATGGGGGGATTTCGCCGATATGATATTGAGTCGACTATAAACTATTCATCTTGCTTGGAACCGTCGTTGTGTATGGGAAAGAGGGCTTCTACCTATGCTTGGTTGGGAAAAGGGTGAATGGTCCCAAAAGGGACGGGAAAAAGCCACTAGAAAGAACGGGGGGTCATCCACCAAGTATCAAAGGCGCTGGGTAGTCCACTTTATCCGTGACTCTGAGTACAAGATTTCCGGGATCAAGAAACTAGCAAACAAATATGCTCGGCTGGACTCTTTTCTCGTATGCCCGGAAAATTGAATTTCGGTACAACTCCGCTTGCTGCAAAGCCTTTATTTCTCGTCCAAACACTCCAGATCTGCACTTCCCTTTACTCCATAGGGCCGAAGCCTTATTAAGTTAAGAATTAAGAAGGGCTTTTTTTTATAGAGAGAGAGTCAGGGGCGATCTATATTGCTTACCACAGCTCTATTCCCGACTTGAAATCCATAACGGACTTTAAGAGAGGATGAACATTCCCGTTCTATAGGTAGCACTGCCCCTATTAGAGAAGGGTGAGGGCCCACTTCCGTACTTATGATCTGCTAGCACTGTGAATTACCTTAGACCTACGCAGCAGGAACGAGATGGAGCACCTACTCTACTGGTCGTCTGCTCTCTCGAGGTCGTCCTTATCTAGGTACAAAAAGGACATTACGGGATATCTCCAAAATTCGATGTACTTCGTGCAGGACACATCTCATGTTTGCCGAATCTAAAAACCATCGCCTTTGCATCCAAACACTTCACGGCGGCTATGATCAGATCCCAGTGTTGGTTCACTTTTGACTTTATCCTCCACCAAATCTTCTGATCTCCTGTTCTCAATGATGTTAAGCAGCTCCTGATCGCAGCAATCATGCCTTCGAAGGTACGTTTTTTTCATTCGGGGTCTTACCTTGGGGATAGACGATGGACCCGCCATTCGACATGATGCAGCATTTTGAAAGAAAATTCCATCAAATCAAAGGAGTTGACATTTCTGACATCTCTTGACACCCTTACTTTTAATAGGGGGCCTTGCCTCATGATTTTCTTGGCAAGCATTTGGCTGTTGACGTGTCCTCCGCACCCACTTGAATGAGCTTGTTCAACAATGTGTGCTCCTTATTTCGGAAGGGCGAGTGACCTTTTGTAAAGGACATCTCCCAAGATCACAAATCGTCGGGAAAGTTCCCTCCGGGCTCTCCTCTGACCACGAGTGGCGTACTCCGGTATGAACCCGTCTTGAGGTAATTGTAGAAAGAATAAGACCATGGTTCCCATCGTCCTCGTAATCTTCCTCGTCTTGACTGGTGATAGTTCATCATGTTCCAACTCCCGATAGTCTTCATCCAAGAAGATAAATGAGTCCCGTTCGGCGGAAGGGCTCTCTGTGGCTCGGATGTCGATGACAAGCGACTCTGTGCTTCGGTGTACTAGCATGTGTACTAGAGCGGCTGAGTATGAATTCCATAAGGGCTGGCGAGTCAGCCAAGCGATTTTAGATTCTCGGAACATGGGTGAAGGTGATCTCCCTAAAGCGCTTGATCAGGTCAATGGCAAGTTCTTGGTACGATATGAGTTGGGTCTCTTTGGTCTTCCATTCTCCTATACCTCTCTCTATAAAAAAAGCCTTTCCCCTTTTCATAATACCCACGGTAAGCATCCTGCTCTCGATCCAGAGCTACTGCTTCAACAATCAACTGAGCTTAGGAAGTCAGGTTAAGACGTCGACTTATAATTGGTCTTGCCCGAGGAGATGAAAAATAATTAGGGCTTGCTTTCTCAATTCACATCTATGAGCGATGATTCCTCTATCTCTTGCTCGCTTCGATCGGACTCTGGCAGCTTAGGGAAGAATGATGGCTCGCTAACAAGGCCCCTAAATGACCGCTCAGAAGGCCTACCTCTTTTTTTCCCAATCTCTCACTCGCTCGTCCCTCTCTCATGAAAGATTGTCTCTCCTCTCCCGGCGGCTTTTAGTCATGTCTATAGCCAGTTGCTAAGACGATTCCCACTCAAGCATTCTCATTCAACGGTCTATCAATGCTGCCTTATTTAGTTCAAAATTCCTTTCTTTCTACTAGTTCTTACATAAGCAATTTGCAGGAAGTAAACGAAGTCTTTCCTTCCGAAATCCACTCCTGAAGTCACGTCTTTCAGTACTGGGACTGAAGTCAAGTACTTTCGAGTTGCTCTTTGCCCAAAGCCCTCTTTCCGACTTAGAAAGACCAATTAACAATAGCTTTAGCATCTCTTGAGTTGGAAAGGTCTTTATAGAGCTAAGGGGAAGGTTTGGAACCCTAGTAGCAGAATGGAATCAGCGGGCTGACTTCCATGCTAACACGAGTAGTTTAACTCAGAATTACCTCGTAAGGGCGTTTCAAATTGTTTTTGCTTTGCTAGAAACTTTTTTAAAAGTCTTCAAATAGCCATTGCATAGTTTACGAATTATGCTTAGTAGGGACCTAAACACAGGAATGGTTCAGAGTCAGACCACGCCTTATGACGAAAGGGGGAGAAAGGACTGTCGATCTGTGATCAAAGAAAACTATACCTGAAGAATGGGATACAGATTGACCGGCACAAAAGCCATCTCTATCAATCTACGCTCATTGATGAGACGGCGACATAGAGAACTTTGTCACCCCCTTGTCACTTAAAAGTAAAGAAGAGATACAAACTTTTGAATATCAATTTGGTGGGATCGAGGATGGAATCGAATAGCGAATGCACTTGACCGACCCGCCATCTCTTTCCTTCAATAATGCCTTCGCTTCACTTCAAGACGCTATTTGCCAATAAGAAAAAAAACTACCTTTTTGAATGGAAGAAGCCGAAGGGGTGAACGAGCGCTGCGGTAACGAGCTTTCCTTCTGCCGGCCTTTATAGGAGTAGGGGAGCGTGGTGAGATAGATAGACGTCCAATCCTGCAGCAGCTAGTTGCTCGGCCTTAGTCTTGGGCTGATCTCACACTTCAATCAAGCCCTTCGTACTTCGATCCAATCAATCGATCGATCAAGAGGCTAATCTCTTTTGTTTGGGCCGGTAGCTAAAATAAAGTCCTCGCTTTCTCTTGAACAAGGGAAGGGCAGCATAGCATTAGCTTCAATTAAACAAGCTCAACCTTGATAAAGGTGGTAGGCCGAAGAACCGTTGAACGCTTCAACTTGGCCACTGAAGAAGGCGAAGGCTGGCCGAGAGACTAGGCCAACTTACTGCTTACTGCTATGCCATGGTTGAAGCTTTAGGCTCCATAGACGGAACTATGTATTAGGTATTAGGGAGGGGAGGACACCACTCAGCACCCCACGGAGCGGTGGGGTTCAATGCCTAAAAAAAAACAAAAAAAGGGGGAAAGATGACTCTATGGCTGAGGGGAGGAGAGAAAGAACGCATGCATGGATATTATGTCTGTCGGAGGTTCGAGAATCTATGAAAGGACATCTAAAGCTAAGGTTACGAAGTAAAGGAAGTCCGAGAGAAGTGGTGATCTCATCTTGCTTGCTGGGAGAGAGGAAGCTTCCGGACCACCTTTTCCAGCCAGATAGCGAGCGATCACTCAGCAATGAACACTAACTGAAAGCGGCCGGGAATGAGTACCTATCCCTTACGGGAATCGAACCCGTGTCTTCGACATGAAAAGACGATGTCCTAACCACTGGACGAAAGGGACCAAAAAGCCATTCTTCATATACCGCTCCGTGGGCTCCGAGAATAGAAGTGGTTCGTTTTCTTTCTATACGAAATTAAAGATTTCGTTTGTGTTCATGTTGGCGATTTCAGATGTAAATTCGGCGGTTCGTCCCCCCTTCCTACGGGTTCCCCCACCCCCCTGAATAAGTAAGGCCCCGCTCTTTCTAATAAAAAAAAAAAAAGAGGGGCGAAGCGCCCGTTTGAAGTGGCGAAGGCCTATGCTACAGTAAGAAAAAAAGTAGGTTTCGGTTACGAAGTCACTTAGTCGAACTATAAAGAAAGGGAGGCTAAGGTTACGAAGTAGGGTCAACTGGTTAAGGAAAGCTCAGGTTATGAAAAAGTTTAGCCGTTAATTAATTAAGTAGTAGTGAGACGTCGGTACGGAGTTGCGTCAGCTGTGGATATAGACTAGGCTAAGGGGCGGACTTCATCTCTTCTATTCTCTTCACTTACACCTTACACTTCTGCTGAGTCTAACGAGGCTCAGGTGCGGAGCCTTCCACTGTCACTGTGGACCGCAAAGGTAGAACATCATAGAAACTTCGCTGACTTTCTCATAAACCTTGATTTCGCTACGCTCAATAAGAAGCCGGAATAGCTTAAATTGGTTCGTGTTCCGTTTCCAAAGTCAGTCGTCTTTACCCAAGTGTGAACTTCAGACGACTCTCAAGCGGTTCCATTCCTTCTTACTGTACTTCTGGGTCAACCCAACCCGAATGGGAAGAAGGGGGTCAGCCAAACAGCGGTCCACTTTGTACGTTTGCTGAGCAGACCAATCAGGCATTTTTTTTTAGAAAAAGGAAGGGAACTTCTCACCGAAGGAGGCAGTAGGAATGAAGGAGGCGGGAAGCTACCGCGGTTGCTTATCCTTCACTTTTTTTAGAGCGTATCGCTATTCAAAAAAAAGGTTTATGTAATCGGAAAAATGGTTACGGTTGCGGAAACCAGAGAAAGTCGGGAACCATCGGTTACCTTTTGAATCAAAGTAGCGACGAGCCTAGTATTACGACTACAGGGGGAGAAGCAAAGCTTCGTAGACAGCTTCGCTTCCTCGTCGCTTCTTTCTAGCGACCAGCTTCTCAAGTGGGTGGCTTGGTAAGCAAGCTACCTTCAGCATCGGTAAAATCCCTATCAATAATAGGCCGGAATGGTGGGGAAGGAAGCCCTCCCTACTTCAATGGAAAGGGGGGAAGAGCCCTTTCACAGCCGCTCCTCTACAACTACCTTTCGCCCAACATGATCACGAACGAAGACAGAGAATTGCGTAGATAGGAGGACGAAACGAACCAACCCACTTGTCCTGATCGGAACGATTGAAGAAAGAAAGAGAATGGTGTCCCCTTTCGCCCAGGGGACATCGTCGGAGAACAATATCGGGGACAGGGTGAGAACCTTCCGTTGCTTACACCCTTTAAGTGTTGGTTCTTCCGGGGATAGATCTGGTTTCAAGATCTATGAACAAGAGAGATCCCTAAATCTCCATTTGAAAAAAGAGATGAATAGATAAGGCGAAGCCAGCTGAAGGAAGGGCGCTAACGAGCAAGAAAACGGATGCGCTAACGCGCAACGGCTTTCCTTTCTCTGATAGAGGCTCGCTTCTTCAATTCAAGTTCAGCTTGCTGCTTTTCATTTTGATAGGAGTAGGTGCTTGCTGCTCGCTCGCTGTCTACTAAATGAGCCTTTACTGCCCGCCCGGCCCCTCTCTTTAATCTTAAGTAAAGTTCAGTCAAATCAATGAAGTGAACAGCCCAACCTCTTTGTTTGAAGCTTTGTTTCACCTAATTCGGAAAGAGAACAATAGACTTGCAACTATAGTATAGGAAAAAGCTTCTCTTTGATAGCGGTCATAGGGGAGTTCAGAAAGGATCTGATCGTAGATAGAGACTGAAACCTGTGCGGGGGTAGGGGCGGATGTAGCCAAGTGGATCAAGGCAGTGGATTGTGAATCCACCACGCGCGGGTTCAATCCCCGTCGTTCGCCCATCAATAAATGGACCATTTGTTACGGAGACAGAAGACAAACCTAGAAAGCTTTTTTTCTGCAAGTCATCTCGAGGCTTCAAACGCATCCAAGCAATTGGTATCCGATTGAAGCATAGAAATAGATTCGCGTCGCCTACTTGCTGAAAGCACAAATGGAATGGCCGATCATGAATTCTATTCAGTTTTTAAGACCTTCACTTTTGAGTTCATAATGAATGAAATGAACCCCCGGATGAGGAGCAAATCTCCCCTCCCTTTTACTAAACCATGGGGAGCCCCTAGTAGTTTACCGGACAAATTGAGTTGTCGTGACGAGACCTTTCTTAGTGGAAGATCGGAATTATCTTCATCACGAGACTGATCGGATCAGACACCCGAGAGACCTCCACAATTGAGTAAGTAAGAGGACAACAAGCAAAGAGTTATGCTTTCATTTCTTTGTTGAGATTGAAATAAAGTTCTTTAAAAAGGGGGTAGGTATAATGAACGCAGGCCAAGTCAAGAAAAGGACTTCCTTACTTTTAGTCTTAATTACTAGTAGTTTGAAGCGAAACCGGTTTTTTTTGGCACTCGGTTCCTTCGTCTTAAGTAAAGTTCAGTTGACTTTTTTGATTCGGAACTCTTAGTCGAGCTGATGGCGAGATCTTTTTTTTGTTCGAGGTTCAAGAGAATGAAGAGAAGGTAACTAGCCTTTTCCAGCGAATGAGTAGGCGCTATCTAACTCAATCCGTGCTAAAAGGAAGGAATAGAAAAGCAAGCCTTGGGCATAATAGTCAGAGTAAGGGAAGGTCACTCCTGCTTTCAAGTGCTTTATCGTAAGGGTCTGTAGTAAGCAAACCCAGTAGCAGCTCTTAGTAAGACCAGTCACAGGGATATATCGCTAAAAAATGAAATATATAAGAAAGACATTGCATTGATACTTAGATTGATAGCGAGCCGGAAGAGAAACTGAATTCAAATCTCACTTTAAGACGGTTGTTAGCCGGGGTAGTGAGCAAGTTTAGGTTTAGGGGAATGATTCTTAGGAAGCGAAGCAACCTCTTCTCTTTGCGGGACTCCTTCTTAGGGCGTGAAAGCATTCCATCGGGCTTCCCGCTGAAGGATGTGTTCAAGTCGCTTCTTTTCCGCTTTCATCTGAGGCCAATAAAATCGAGCGCCAAGCAACGCCATTGTTCGGTGCTGACCGGGATGTCCTGCCCAGCCCAAGGGGCAAGTCCAGATTCCTCTTTTTCACTCACCATCAACAGGAAAGTGTGGCATACTATTTCTATTATATACGATTAATGTGCAGCTAGGCTACTTATGAACTTTCTAACTTTAGCTAGCTGACTGGTTTCCTACTGGCTTTCAATCTTTGGACAGCTATCCTTGCACAAGATAGAGGAAAGAGGCTGACTACCTTTCTTCTTCCTTTGCCTTGAATCTGGGAAGTGGAGTTCCAGGTGTCGCTACTGAACGAGAGTGAGTGAAGTGAGTAAGCCCCTTTAGAGATAGGGGCGAGCCAAAGAGAAGTTGTAGCAACGAGCTACTAAGGAGTGACTGTGTTGAAGCTTCAAACGTAGAGCTCGCGACGACTTCGAGCGAACTCCACGAGTGTGCCGAAAAAGACTAAAAAGAATCTGTGATAAGTAAGCGCCTGCGTTCAGTAAATCGCAATTCTTTTTGTGTTGTGTGTCGGGCAGCGCGCGTTAAGATTCGCCGCTGTCCGGGCGAGGTATAATAAAAATGCAAAAAAAGTGAGAGTTCCCCGCCATCACCTCGCCTAGATTTGGGGGCTTCATACCCTAAGCAGAGGCAAGTTCCAGCCGAGGTAGGAGATCATCATATCTATACGAACAAAGCAGCACAGGTAGCAGTGGTTGCCTGTACGTTTCTAGGGGACTCTACTTTCCCCTTTTTCACTATCTCGCCCAGCATATCTGCCGGGAGCAAGAGCATATCCAAGTCCCATATTCAGTTGAATCAGATCTAGCAGCGCTCACTACTGAGGCGAAAGAAAGGAGCAAGATACGGCCAAAAAGCCGGAAATTCTCGCGCAGGAACAAGCGTAGGCCTGTAGCGCGCCCTTCAACCAGGAAGAAGTGCTTTTCTTGGCGAAGCGAGGAAGCACAGTTGCGCGCCTCTCCATAGCCCCTCTATACTCTAGAGGCTATTAGTACCAAGCTGGAAGCTTGCTGTGTAATTTCATAAAGAAAGGTGTGTGAACCTCAGCGAGTCCGGGTTTCATTTCAAACTAGCCTCCTGGACTGAACCTACCTTCTTAATAGGTTATAACTATCAAGAAAGTAGGAATGGCAGAGAAAGAGATGCACTTTCTTGAGTTACAGACAAGGAACTCCATTCTGTTGACTCTACCAGATAGAATATAACCCGTATTTTTTCATAGTCTAGTCAAAAGAAGAGTTTGATCCTGGCTCAGAAGGAACGCTAGCTATATGCTTAACACATGCAAGTCGAACGTTGTTTTCGGGGAGCTGGGCAGAAGGAAAAGAGGCTCCTAGGGTTTACGAGAATCGTATATAAGATCTCATCTAAAGGCAGGGGTGAGCTTTCTCACTATACAATGTAAAAAAAGGACCAACGACGATGAAGGAGGAGTAGGAGCTAGCTTTAATTGAAGTAGGGGCGGAATCGAAGCGAATAAATTATGAGTTCATGCCACGACGATCTATATGGAAGGGAAGTTTTGTTGATGCATTCCTGTTGAGAATGAAGAAGAAGAGAGATCTTCTTTTTAACAGGAAAATTGGGTCACATCTTCTTCTATTTTGACGGAATTCGTTGATTGCTCCGTACGAATTTACAATGGAAAAACTCCTGTTCGTTGTAAGATCACTGAAGGAGGTCATAAATTTGGAGAGTTTGCTTCTACACGGAAACGAAGATCTTCGAGAACTAATATTGGACCGGGAATAAAAAAGGGAAAAAAGTAAAGTCTAAGCGCATATGGCACGAAAAGGAAATCCGATTTCGGTAAGACTTGATCTGAATCGTAGTTCAGATTCAAGTCGGTTCAGTGAGGGCGACCGCGAAAGTCACCGAAGGGGTCAGTCTTTTCCTTCACCCCAGATTAAAAAAAAAAAGGCGGGGAAGGGCGTTGCAGATGTCCGGGACGGACACGACTTCTTCTAACGCTAGAAGACCACTGGAAGACACCCGGGACCAGAGCATGTCGTGAAAGAAGCACACTGGGCGGGCGTGCTTCGACCGTGTCTCCGGGGCACAGTTGAATGTAGATATCATGAACGCGAGGTGCAGGATACCAGGCCGAGAAAGCCGGGCAACCACTCCCCTATGTGCCAATCGCTAGTGCAGCCAGGGCCCCGGCGCCCAGCTCCGCTGGAGAGGCCTCGCCTGATCTGAGAAGTGCTAATTCGGTTCGGATAGACTTCATTCAAGAACGCCGCCGCCCCTGGAATCAATAAGAAAACAAGTGCTAAGTTTCAGATCAGTGAATAAACCGAAACGAAAGAAGAGACCTTTCTCGCTCGGCGCCTAAAGCGCACTATGCTCCGCTTCAACAAATGAGAGTTTTCGGTGGAACCGGTGAACCACGCGAGCCGGTTAAATGCGTGGGACAGAGGGCTCGTAGTACCTGCTACCGCAGCTATGCGGTGGAAGGGAAGGAGCCTAAATCGACCTTTTTTCTTTGAAAAAGAAAAAAAGCAGTACAAGGAGATTAGACTCTCGGATGAGACTAAGTAGCTACCGACCGTTCCGACGCGCCCTTGACCTATCTTGATTAAGACCGAAACCTATCTAATCGAAAGTGGGGTCTAGTTTAAGCTGTCAAACAAATGGCCTGGAAAGAATAACCACTAGTAGGGATATAGATGGAGTCTCGCTCAGTAAAGAGAGTTGTAGATTCGGATAAGAGCCTTGACTTTCTATTATATTAGTCCAGCACGCTAGCTGCAATCTTTCTAAAGCAAGAAGGGAAGGGATAAAGTTTACTTTGAGAAAGAAAGGCCTTCTCTTCTATTTCGATTCTAATCTTAGGAAAGGTGCGTTATCGCTTTGATTTCTCGTTAGCTAGGCTTCAATAAGGACGTTTAGGCTTTACTAATAAGATAGAAAAGAAAGTTTTCATCAGGGTGCGAAGGTTTGGAACCTTATACAAACAAAGAGCGTTTTCTTTCAAATGACAACTGCCTCTTCCTGCTGCGAGGGCCTTGCACGAAACCAAACCGCCCCCCCCCGCCCGCTCAAGTACCAGTTGCTTCGCAGGTAGGCCCACTTAGGTTAGAGGGGCATTGTCCCTCAGTTCTTACCAACCCCCGGTGTGTAATCGACATGTTGTTAGCTTCAACTCGTTCGAATAAGAATCTGCAATTACCTCTGCTGTCAATTTCTTATTCATTCAGGGCGCTCGGCCGGTGCTCCTTTCTCAAACCAGAACAACTCTGAACGTTAGGGAAGATAAGGGAGGATCACCTGAGCGAACTGACCGAAGGGACTTGACTTATCCGAACCGAACGATAGCGGCTTAAAGCTAAGAGCAGCGTCGCTGCTTGATCGGCGGGGAGGAGCATCTCAAAGTATGGGGCAAAGGATCAAAGGCTTTGACTTTGTCACCCGGGATCCACCACAGGTTGGGTTTGAGAGCCGTGTGATGGGTGACTATCCAGCACGGTTCGGAGAGCACTTTTAGTCTGCGCTGGTGAATGGAAGCCCCCCTATCAAGCAAGAAAGAAGCGGCTCTTCCCACGGCGGAGTCCGCATTGACTCTATTTATTATTATGGTAAATCAGTGTATCAAGATGTCAATCTTAGATCTTATTTCGGTTCGATACGTCCACCTACTAGACTCACCTTTGGCTTTCGTCTCGGTAGGTGTATTATTCTACATTTTCCCAAAAGAACATTCATTCATTTCTTTCTTCCCCGTCGACCACGACGACAGAAACGACGCGAAAAATCCAGACCCGGAAAGGGGAAGGGCCAGTGGTGGGCATTTGGTAAAGTCGGGCCGATCGGGTGTCTTCATTCAAGCGACGGTACAGAAGAAGAACGAAACGAAGTGAGAGGCCGGGGGGCAGGGAAAAGAGTCGAGTCGATCAGGCTCGACGACCAGGAGAAGCAAAACGAAATCAGGATTTGGCCGAAAAAGAAGCAACGCTATGGATACCATGACCGATCACCATCGATAAAGAAGAATCTTTCTAAATCACTTCGGGTCAGCGGGGCCTTCAAGCATCCGAAATACGCCGGGCTTGTAAATGACATAGCCCTCCTAAATGACGACTCCTTCAGAAAAACGAAGTTATTCAAGTTCTTTTTCTCAAAGAAGTCAAAGAAGTCCCCCTCCGACAGCCCGACGAGTCATCCACTTAAAAGGACCCTCCCTGCGGTGCGCCCTTCCTTGAATTATTCGGTCATGCAATACTTATTGAAGACAAAGAACCAAATGCATTTCGACCCCGTCGTAGTTCTCAATCATTTCGTGGAACCGGGCGTGGTTGAACCATCTACCATGGGGGGAGCTAATGCACAGGGAAGAAGCTTAGATAAGAGAATACGTTTCGCTTTTTTTGTCGAAAGCTCGACCAGCGAGAAAAAGTTTTTGGCCGAAGACAAAAAGTTGACCCACTTCATTCGCTGGTCGAATCATCCTCGCTTCGCGGGAACAACAAAAACCACCATCTCGCTCTTTCCTTTCTTCGGTGCTACCTTTTTCTTTCCAAGGGACGGGGTTGGGGTGTATAATAACCTTTTTTTTGAGTATGCCCGGGAACAACTCCTACGAAAATTAAGGAAAAAATGTTGGAACCTCATGGCTAAGGATAAGGTAATGGAATTGATAGAGAAATTCATAGACCTAGGTGGGATAGGAGAATTGATAAAGGGAATAGAGATGATGATAGAGATCATACTGAGAAACAGAAGAATTCCGTACGGGTACAACTTTTATTTGAACGAAGTGAAAAAAATGCGATCTTTGTTGTCTAATAGAACAAAGACTAATACCTTAATTGAGTCGGTCAAGATCAAATCTGTTTATCAAAGTGCTTCTCCGATTGCTCAAGATATCTCTTTTCAACCGAGGAACAAAACAAGATCATTTCGCTCCATTTTTAGTCAAATAGTGAAGGATATTCGATTAGTAATGAAAAAAGGGGTGGAGGGGATCCGTATATGTTGTTCAGGTCGATTAGAAGGTGCAGAAATAGCTAGAACTGAATGCAGAACGGATGGAAAAACATCTAGTAATGTATTTAACCAGAAAATAGATTATGCTCCTGCGGAAGTATCTACTCGTTACGGAATCTCAGGTGTCAAAGTGTGGATTTCTTATAGTCAAAAAGAAAGGGGACGTGCTATATCCGAAACGTACGAAATATAGTAAATATCGTAAAGGCAGATGTAGTAGGGGTTGCAAACCGGACGGTACACGACTTGGTTTTGGAAGATATGGCACTAAAAGTTGTAGAGCTGGTCGTCTTTCATATCGAGCCATTGAAGCAGCGCGTCGAGCTATAATTGGGCAATTCCATCGTACTATGAGCGGACAATTCCGAATAAATGGTAAGATATGGGTAAGAGTTCTCGCAGATCTCCCTATTACCGGGAAACCTACAGAAGTCAGAATGGGAAGAGGAAAAGGAAATCCTACGGGTTGGATTGCTCGTGTGTCCACAGGACAAATCCCATTTGAAATGGATGGTGTGAGTTTGTCAAATGCTCGACAAGCCGCTACATTAGCGGCGCATAAACTATGTTCGTCAACCAAGTTTGTTCAGTGGTCGTAACGTAATTAGTTAGTGGGGAAAAAGCGGGCCGGGATTCAAAAGAATTAGGCGAAGTGTTTGTTCCTGAACGACGGAAGTGGAAAGACACTAAGGGAGAGGGATATACTCCTTTATTTTTGTAATCGCCGAAATTGTACGACGAACCTTCTTGTTCCAGGCGTACTACCCTGATACGTTAAGGTTAAATTATCCAGGCCCGGTTTATAAAGTGATAGTAGTCAGAATAAATAAGAAAGATAAGAGCTAAGATTCAGGAAAGGAAGCTTTATGGGAGAAAGGAGAAAAAGTATGTATGTATCTGTCCATTCCTTCCTCCAACAGATGCGGGTGAATTAGCTGCCTTTATCTTATTCTTCGTTCGTCTAAATAGATAATCGATGTCCTTCGCTTCATCTGCAGTTATCGGTGTAATAAAGCAAGGGGAGAGGAGCATATAAGTCAGATTGCTTAATTAATGTATAAGACTTAAGATCAAGCTAGGAGAAGCGCTTTCAGGCTCGTTCGCTTAGCAAATCTCTAATTAGTCTTCTCGGGTGTCGGCACAGTCCAAGAAGTAGTATTTTACCATTTTATAGCAACAAGAAGTAGCGATTCGCCTTCTTTCAATAGTAGTTCTCTCTCTCCTTCATCTGATCCTATCTCTTGGTTGGCCTGGTCTGGTTCTTTCTTGAATGTGGAATTTAGATCGTATCCAAGTGAAAGGTCCAACGAGAGCGTAGCTGCTCGGTTTGACCTTGGGATATTGACTTATTAAATTCAAGAAAGAATGACGTAGGTAGACTAACTATAAGTAGTAGGAGTTCTGGGCTATCTTACTATAAGTCTCCCTTAGGGTAATTTCTCTAGTGCCAGTACCCTTTACATTAGAGTTAGGCCTAGGCCTGATCCTTTACCTGCGAGCCTACTTCGCCCAGCCAGTACCAGTCAGAAATGCCAAGTTGAAGAAGAAAAGCCTGAACAGGTAAACTCCCTTACAACCTATATAGATTGACTTCTGAGAGTGGAGATACTAATAGCAGGAAGAAAGAGGCCACCGGAGGCACGCATAACCGAATTCGAAGAGTCATTACGATGTCTACTATGTCTTTCATGCTTTCTAATTATAGGGAGTCTCATACCAGGAATAAGAAGAAGATGAGACTGCTAGTATGTAACGAAATGGAAAGACTTTTCCTATACTTCAAAGATAGGGCTATAACTACCCGATAGGGGAGGAAGCGCTATTAGAAATAGATAAATCATATCTGGCCCATCTTCCTTTTCTACTATTCAAGTCCTTCTTTTCTTTTGGAGAGGGATGACCCACGGGTCAAGCCCTTTGATTTGAGATCCCCAATTACGGGTAAACCCAATCATTTCTATTATATTTTCGTAGATCCCAGGGAAAAAGTCCTTTTTAACATCTCTTTGTTGGCTGCATCAGTTGTACTTGACTTTTTCGAACGAAGTTTGAAGTTTTACTTTTAATAACCTTTTTTGGAACAAGACGTGCAATATCGTTCCGTGGGGTCTTTCTCATAGACGATTTTATGCCATCTTCCTTCGTTTTTCCCATGCCTAACCAGACCCTATTAGGTTAGGCTTTTTCTTGAGAAGATCCACCTCAACGCATACCCTTGCGACACCGGGTCGAGATGGGGGTCGGACCATCCGATTAATAGCACTTTGCCTACTACGTTAGCAATAGTAGTAGTCTTGAAAAAAACAGATCGGAAGATTCGGAAACGGAATCCACATATTAACGAATCTGAAGAGATAATCTTTGATGTACGTTGCATCTTTCAACCAAAGCTTAATGGTTTCTTCTGGAAATGTTGGAATAGATCTCAGAGTAAAAAATTATTACATTTTAGTAATGCAAACAATCCCTTTTTTTGGAGCTGACGCTCTTTTTTTTGTTGGTTCATAGTCCACACGGGGTTCTGGTCTTGTTACTTTATGTTCCGGAGAAAATTGATCCCTCGATCAAGTCCTAACTAGAAATCTCTTAAGAAAAGACGAGAAATCGTTTGGATTCGAGGCGAAAGCCTTCCCCGCCGTTACGGAGTTATTCTGCTCTAATCTCCGAAATCGAAGGACTTCATACGGGCTGAGGACTTAGTATTGATTCATGCAAAGATGCTCCTCTAAAGCTGGAATAAGGGATTGTCCACTTCACCGCCCCGAAGAGCAGTGGCTCTGTTGTTTTGCACGCCTACGGAGAGAGACTCAAAAAGTACCGACGCTCAATCGAAAGAAAGAGAAATCCACTATATGCTTAACTCATGCCCCAGGAATCCCTAGACACAGGGGGTACGAACTAATTTTTTACTGGAGGGAAGGCTGGGGAAAAGCATAGAGCGTGCGGGCTCAGCTCTCGCACTCCTCCCATCCGCGAAGCTGAGGCGGGAGAAAAAGCATAACTCCCCGGTCTCATAGGTTACCTTTCGATCTTCCTCCCCCGTGACGCTCCCAAATCGATCGCTATCCTTTTCTTGCTTTCTTGTTGTCTTGAATTGTTATAGAGCGGCTTTATATCAGGTATAGTTGGTAGGATGAAGTGGGATGAAGCCTTAGTGGATATAGCAAGTGTGACGGGGAGGCGGCTCGGGCGTAGTGGGTCTGGACGCCTAGCACGAAAGAGCCTTCTCTGGTAGCGGCACTATACCTTAGTCTCTCTCTAGCTTCCAGTCTATATAAAACGTAGTTAGCAGAGGTCAGTCTGTCTGGCGTTCCCTCGCGTCAAGGGCTACTTTTGCATCGGCTATCTATCGTTCTCGTTAGGGAATTACCGAGGCGAAAGCAGCTCTCTCGGAAGTAAGTTTCCCCGCTGGGACTAGTCTAAGAAACTTTCACTTGAATTGCCAAGCCTCTTGTGGTAACGCCCTTGACGAATTGCGTTCAACGTCCCTTTATGACTTTCCCGATCGGCGCCTCGGGTCGGTAGCCGGGCTCCGGGACATTACTACCACGGCGACTATCGACCCGAGCCCAAAGAAGGAAAAAAACGAACGGACTAAAGCGAGGAGTTTATTGGCCATACATAGTTAAGGAGGATGGGGGCCAACCTCTTTCATGACCCATGGCCCCAGTGTGTCACTTGGTTAGCATTTCTAGAAAAAATGGAGACGTAGAGTCAGGCTAGTTTTTCGATAGGGAAAGAGACAGGGGAGTTGGCTGTAATGGAGACAATTCGGATGGACGATATGGATTTCTTCGAGATGGTTAACCACTTTTTTAACCGTGAGAGGGAGGTCATTCAGAACCCGCTGGCTCCAGAACGGGGGGCGGCTCCAGAGGCGCTGCCGCAGGCGCCAGCACCGACTGAAGTTGCCCACCGCGCTCCCGCGTGCGGGACTTCGAAGGGACATTCAAACTTGAATTCGTGAGCAACTGCACGAACATTGTGAAAAGGGGAAAGGGCGGCTGTCCGTGCACTTTCCGGAAATGACGGAAATCTAGTCCAGTGCCGCGAAGGCGATAATGTCTTACGATCTGGAGATCTCCGCGGAGACGGATACGGAAACCCCCCGCAGATGGGTAGAGAATATAAGGGGGACCCTAATCTCCTAAAACCAGTCATTAGGGAATACCGACCAAATG